CCGCCGACTTGGCTTCTTATATTTAAAGTGATTCGTGTATCGACTCCAACGATACTATAGTTCTGTACCATTATGGCAGAGGATTCGGGTAAAATATGCACTTCCTCAGGAATGAAAAAAAAGCGATCTACTTTCATTTCGTATTTTGTCTTAAATTTTTGAACTCCTCGATACTCAATCATATCCTCTTTTTGGATGATTGAATCCGCCTTTAGAGTCCCATATTTAAGAATTCCGGAACTCTTTCTTCTATATCTAGGATCATCAAAAAAAGCAAAAATACTATTTCTACGGAAAATACCATTTATGGGTATTTCAATCGAGATACCTGAATGCGGTATGAATTCTTTCTCTTGCTCTTGAATTGATTGGAATGGAATGAGAAATCTATTTCTTCGCCTTTTTGCTAATAAATCCGAGTTCTCATCTGAATAATGGGGGATCTCTGATTTTTTTTTATCAGCAAAATCCGAACTCAAAAATTTTTGGCTCACTTGATCATTATTCACGGAGAGGCTAGAAATGGATTTTCTTTCGGCGGAAAGAAAGGGTATGTTCATTTGATCTTGATCTTTGTGGATGGAAAAAAAATTTAGACTAGATCCACAGGAACCTCCTGATAATATCCATAAATGACTTGTTTTTGGTAAGAGGTGGACATTACTATATGTAAATTCAGGTGCATGAGACACATCAGTACTCCAGTGCATTTCGCCCTCTGAGTCAGAATAAATATATTTTCTAACCCTCTCTTTAAAATGAAAAGTGTATGTTCCCTCGCGAATCTCAGCAATCACTTGTTCGGATTCCACATATTGATCATTTTGAACTAAAATAAAACTTTTTGGTGGAATAGTCACGCTATGTATAATATCTTCGCTCTCAATAATTACAGACAAGTCTATATAACATAGAAAGGCAGGATGCCCGTGACGTGTACGTGTAGGATGAACCAAATCCTCATTGAATTTGATTTTTCCACTATAAGGGGCTCGTACATGTTCGGCAGTACCTCCTGTAAATACCCCGCCGGTATGAAAAGTTCTTAATGTTAGTTGAGTCCCCGGTTCGCCAATAGATTGACCCGCGATAATACCTACAGCTTCCCCCAATTCAACTAGGTCACCATGAGTGGGACTCCGACCATAACATAATCGACAGATCCAAGATGTACTCCGACAAGTAAAGGGAGTTCGAATAGATATTGATTGTGTTCCAAAGGTTATTAATCGATTGACAAGTCCAATCCCAAGATCTTGATTTCGAAAGGCGACACATCGGGAACCTATATATATATCGTCTGCTAAGACACGACCGATTAATGTTTGGATAAAAATTCTTTCTGACATCATCCGATTTTTATTTCGAGGACTCACAGAAATCCCTCGGATAGTGCCACAATCTGTTCTCCGTACAACAATATGTTGAACTACTTCAACAAGTCGGCGCGTAAGATATCCAGCATCTGATGTGCGTACAGCAGTATCTACAACTCCTTTACGGGCTCCATAGCAAGAAATAATATATTCTGTTAAAGACAGTCCTTCGCGTAAATTGCTTTGAATAGGTAAATCAATCATTTGTCCTTGGGGATCCGACATTAATCCTCTCATACCTACTAATTGATGTACTTGAGATGCATTTCCCCTAGCTCCCGAAAAAGACATCATATGGACTGGATTGAAGGGGTCCGTCATCCTAAAATTAGGATTCATTTCTTGTCGCAAATATTCACTTGTAGCATACCATATCTCAATAGATTGGCGTAACTTTTCTACCGCATGTACATTCCCATAATGATGGTGTTTTTCCAAAATCAAACTTTGTTGTTCAGCATCTTGGACAAGCCAACCCTTAGAAGGTATCGTTAAAAGATCATCAATTCCTAATGAAATGGATGTAGCAGTGGCTTGCTGGAAACCCAGAGTCTTTACTTGATCTAGGATGTGTGATGTATATGCCATCCCGAAATGATCTATTAATCGGCTAATAAGTCGTTTAATAGCAGTTCCATCTATCACTTTATTGTGAAATACCAGATTGGCCCGTTCCGCCATAAGTACCTCCATATTCTGCTGAATGGGATTCGACAATGAGTTTGAGTCAATGATTGCAAAACTTCCTTTTCTCGATCTTTATTTGCGTAGAATTTTAGGTCAGGAACTATGGTTCGAGTTGAATTTGAGAGGTCCGAATTCACACGGGTGCCCATAGAATTACTTTTTTTAATACCATATTATTAGGTATCATATGAACAGGCTTGAGAAAAACCTTGTATAGCTTCCTCAATTTCTCGATAAAAAGAAATATGACCAACTGTGGTTCGAATATATATACAAAAAGTTTCTTTTTTTACACTTCTTACTATTAGATAGTGTGCATAAATCTCATGATAGTTACCAAAAGATTCATAGTGAACTTCGATAGGAACTTCTCTTGAAGCAATAATGCGTTGATCTAATTGCCACCGAAGCCACAAAGGACTATCTAAATTGATTCT